AAGGTCTAAAGGATAAGCTACATAAGCAATATATTGATTTTCCTCCCCGACAACGGGCTCGATGTGGTAGCATCTTCCTTTGTAACGATCAAGACTGGTAAGTCCATCAGTCCAAACAGTTGTCCATGTACCAGTGGAAGACTCGGCTGCTACCGCAGCCCCTGCTTCCTCAGGCGGAACTCCGGGTTGAGGAGTTACTCGGAATGCTGCCAAGATATCAGTATCTTTGGTTTCGTAGTCAGGAGTATAATAAGTCAATTTGTAATCTTTAACACCAGCTTTAAATCCAGCACTTGCTTTAGTCTCTGTTTGTGGTGACATAAGTCCCTCCCTACAACTCATGAATTAAGAATTCTCACAACAACAAGGTCTACTCGATATGAATTAGGCATGAATGAAACCTTTAACAAAAATCTTTCAAAAAATATTCAATATTCAATTAATATTATCAACTCATTAAAATGTTATGTTAAAATGGTTTGTTATTAGACCATGTATTTAATTCACCAAATACATCATTATTGTATACTCTTTGATATATATAGCGCAACCCAATCCAATCCTAATCTTTGTTTTGCAGGTTTATAATTGAATTGATCCCTTTCTTATTTTGAATCTAAATATCTAAATACTGAGAAAAATTCCCTCTTGACAGTAATATATGTTGTATATGTAAATCCTAGATGTGAAAATAGGCATCATTCATCCACGAAAGGGTATAATATAAAGAAAAGACGGAAATCCATATGAAAAATCCAAAATAAAGAACAAAGGCCAATAAGATCGAAATAATGAATCATAAATCGAGTTCGGGTTCGAATTCCATAAGTAATATAATATGGATCTTATTTTCTATAATGATAGAGAAATGAAACACATTTATTTACGATTTCATCTACTTGCAATTTTTTTTTGAAAAAAAAAGATTGGCTGAACTTGAAAATTTACTCATTGAATGAGTAAACGATTGAATTGGATTCGGTTGGTTGGTACCAACTAAATCGAGTGCTATCTCCCATTTATCTCTTATTGAATTAACTGATCAACTTGCTATCGGACATTTATTTTCGATTCGATTTGGTATTATTCCAAAAAGGATTTCGACATATTTCACTTTATTATAATTATGAGAATCAATCCTACTACTTCTAACCCTGCGGTTTCCACACTTGAAGAAAAAAACCTAGGGCGTATCGCTCAAATTATTGGCCCAGTACTGGATGTCGTTTTTCCCCCGGGCAAAATGCCTAATATTTATAACGCTTTGGTAGTTAAGGGTCGAGATACTGTCGGTCAGCAAATTAATGTGACTTGCGAGGTACAACAATTATTAGGAAATAATCGAGTTAGAGCTGTAGCTATGAGTGCTACAGATGGGCTGATGAGAGGAATGGAAGTGATTGACGCAGGAGCTCCTCTAAGTGTTCCAGTCGGCGGAGCTACTCTCGGGCGAATCTTCAACGTTCTTGGGGAGCCTGTTGATAATTTAGGTCCTGTAGATACTCGCACAACATCTCCTATTCATAGATCTGCGCCTGCCTTTATACAGTTAGATACGAAATTATCAATCTTTGAAACAGGTATTAAAGTGGTAGATCTTTTAGCTCCTTATCGCCGTGGAGGAAAAATCGGACTATTTGGGGGAGCTGGAGTAGGTAAAACAGTACTCATCATGGAATTGATCAACAACATTGCCAAAGCTCATGGAGGCGTATCCGTATTTGGCGGAGTAGGAGAACGTACTCGTGAAGGAAATGATCTTTACATGGAAATGAAAGAATCCGGAGTAATTAATGAAAAAAATCTTGCAGAATCAAAAGTAGCTTTAGTCTATGGTCAAATGAATGAACCGCCGGGAGCTCGTATGAGAGTTGGTTTGACTGCCCTAACTATGGCAGAATATTTCCGGGATGTTAATGAACAAGATGTGCTTCTATTCATCGACAATATCTTTCGTTTTGTCCAAGCAGGATCAGAAGTATCCGCATTATTAGGCAGAATGCCTTCTGCAGTGGGTTATCAACCTACCCTTAGTACAGAAATGGGTTCTTTGCAAGAAAGAATTACTTCTACCAAAGAGGGATCTATAACTTCGATCCAAGCAGTTTATGTACCTGCGGACGATTTGACCGACCCTGCTCCTGCCACTACATTTGCACATTTAGATGCTACTACCGTACTATCAAGAGGATTAGCTGCCAAAGGTATTTATCCAGCAGTAGATCCTTTAGATTCAACGTCAACTATGTTACAACCTCGGATCGTTGGCGAGGAACATTATGAAACTGCGCAAAAAGTAAAACAAACTTCACAACGTTACAAAGAACTTCAGGACATTATAGCTATTCTTGGGTTGGATGAATTATCCGAGGAGGATCGTTTAACTGTAGCAAGAGCACGAAAAATTGAGCGTTTCTTATCACAACCCTTCTTCGTGGCAGAAGTATTTACTGGTTCTCCAGGAAAATATGTTGGTCTTGCAGAAACAATTAGGGGGTTTCAACTGATCCTTTCCGGAGAATTAGATGGTCTGCCCGAGCAGGCCTTTTATTTGGTGGGTAACATCGATGAAGCTACCGCGAAAGCTATGAACTTAGAAGTGGAGAGCAATTTGAAGAAATGACCTTAAATCTTTGTGTACTGACTCCTAATCGAATTATTTGGGATTCAGAAGTGAAAGAAATCATTTTATCTACAAATAGTGGCCAAATTGGTGTATTACCAAACCACGCCCCTATTGCCACGGCTGTAGATATAGGTCTTTTGAGAATACGCCTCAACGACCAATGGTTAACGGTGGCTCTGATGGGTGGTTTTGCTAGAATAGGGAATAATGAGATCACCATTTTAGGAAATGATGCGGAGATGAGTACTGACATTGATCCGCAAGAAGCTCAACAAGCTCTTGAAATAGCTGAAGCTAACTTGAGTAGAGCTGAGGGTAAGAGACAAGTGATTGAAGCGAATCTAGCTCTCAGACGAGCTAGGACACGAGTAGAGGCTGTCAATGTTATTTTCTACTAGTCAATACATCAAAATAATCAAAAGAAGTTTTTTAGAAGTTCTTTATTATACACCACATTTAGATTCTGCCAATTGAAGACAATCAAGTCTAATCTGATACAACGAAAAAAAGAAGATGGGTAGAAAAACTTATTAGATACCATTGCATTGACTCCGGTATCTAATAAGTTCTACCTACTATTGGATTTGAACCAATGACTCCTGCCGTATGAAAGCAATACTCTAACCACTGAGTTAAGTAGGTAATTTATCACCGCAAAAGAAGACCCATCACCCCGGGGATTATAGATAGAATCTAATTTCTAAGCAATACCAATCTGTTAACAGTAAACGGATCAGAGAGTTATCATGTGGGATTAGGGAATATCCATCTTGACAAGAAATTATCTATATGTTAAGATGTCTATGACAAGGGCTATAGCTCAGTTAGGTAGAGCACCTCGTTTACACGTGCGCCAATGCTTTTCAAGGGAGCTTATTATGCAGTGAACATAATTCATCTTATTGAAAAATCAATGTCTTACTCCATAGATTCGAGAGAACAATAGCCTGACAAATATTTGGTTCGGTCCGATTTTGGTGCGAATTTTGGTGCCAAATCAAATAGAACCCGTCATTGATTTGATAGTTGATAAGGGAAATTACCCAGCCCATTCAATGCTAGGCATAATGAGTATAAGGGCTTCAAAAAAAAAAACCTCTTTTCGTCCTATGAACTTTAAGGTGTATGAAGTCTCATATTCGACTCTTGCAGCGGAACGATAGAGACTCCATTTAACTTAGGTTGATCTAAGCCGAAAGCAGACCTAAGTCAAGGTAACCCTTCTTTGAAACACTTTGGTATTGCTACTAGATCTGAATACAAATAATGAATCAGAGCACATGGAGCCAGCTCATTATCTTCCTGTAAAGAAAAGATATGGTGGACTAACTGATCTTTACATCAGTTGATGAAAGAGCCCAATGCAACAAAAAAAATGCATGTTGGGTCTTTGAAACAGTTCGAATCATTTCGATAATAATCAGTTTGATCTGTTTTACCGAGAAGGACTACGGTTCGAGTCCGTATAGCCCTAATACATTCTATTTGTCTATTTTTGTATAGACATTCTATTTTTGTTTAGTATAGTTTTCATTTCCTCATTAGTACTTGTTTATAGACTGAACAGACCAGACCATTGGTTGTTTCATAGAAATGAAATGAAAGCATTACCACATATTTATGTAAATACATAGGGACCAGAAAATAAAAACAATAATTCATTCCAATGGATCTAATCAGATCAGTATCTGTCAAATCTAGGACAAGAAAAAGAAAGAAAATATAATCGTTGGATGCATTAGATTGTGTTTACGTATTCGTATTTGTATAAAATCAATAGAAGCAACGACGATCCTTTACCTGTATTTTAATGAAAAGAATACTTCGAATATGTTAGGAATCCCTAGACATTTTTGACCCCAAAAATTTTTTCGGTTTTGTTCGGTTTTGATAATAACTATATCTTATTTCATTTTATTATTTATACATTAAATAACATTATATATTTACATATAATATATATAAGATTACATATTTTCTATATAAGAAATATATATTTCTTATATAGAAAATACACTAAAATAGAAAATACAAAGAAATAAATATAAGGAAATATCAAGAAAAAACCATAGTATTACGTTTCCAAATTATGAAACATAGTTATAGTATTACTATTCATTAGAATACATTAGTAATAGAATATTCTATTAGGTTAGATTAGTATATTTTACTATTTAATTAAATTTCTTTTATTATTTAGAATTTTATTATTTAATATTTTTTATATCTTATATCTATTTTTTTTCTAGAGAATAGAGAAAGCGAGACAAAGCGAGAGAGTTTTGTTTGTGTACGAACGCCTTATGTCTACACCATATCTAAATATAATCGAAATCAAAAACGGAATCGGGATTCCGTTGGATGAATCTCTAAA